AGATGTTGTATAAAAAGCATCAATATAAGCACGATTGTATGACCAATCATACAGGGCGTTTATAATTTTATCCCAACGTTTTCTTTTTGGGCCTAGCTTAACAAATGAATTTATTAAGTCGAAATTTTTGAAAGAAGAATAAATGGGTTTGTATAAAAAGGACGCTAGCACTATTCCAAAATAAGCTATACTAACTGAAAAAATGGCATCTTTGAAAAATTCATACCAACCTGTTGAATCTTTTGACTTTTGGTCTAAAAGGTTAATAGACGGAGCTAACCATTTGGATAATATATCCAAATCTGCTCCCTTTTGATTAAAAGGGATTCCTAGAGATCCAACAAACAAAGTAAATAGGACTAATAAGAGTAAAGGAAATAACATCGTATTGTCCGATTCATAAGGATAGCAAAAGGGCTTTTTATTATCAAAATTAAGAATATTAATAAAAAGCCACGCCCTGCCCCCCTTTCTTACATTCTCATCCCTTTGATATGTCTTTTTCGAAAAAGAAAAACTTTCGGTCTTATTCATTCTTAATAAACAAAAATTCTTGTTAATTATTTTTGAACACCCTTTACCCCATACAGATATGGAATAGAAAGAGGCATTTTTGTTGCTCTTATAATTTTGAAAATGAACATTTAAATGTCCCTCAAAAGTAAGTAAATAGATACGAAACATATAAAATGCAGTTAATCCTGCTGTGAACCAAGCTATTATTGCGAAAATTGGTGAATAGAACCAACTATCATTAAGAATTTCGTCTTTTGACCAAAAACAAGCAAGAGGTGGAATACCACAAAGAGAAAGTGTACCTAAAAAAAAAGAGGTTTTAGTAATCGGTACATGTTTTGTTAAACCACCCATAAAAACCATATTCTGACTTTTATCAGGAGAATAACCAACAATAGTTTCCATTGAATGAATAACGGAACCAGACCCTAAAAATAATAATGCTTTTGAATAAGCATGAGTAATCAAATGAAATAAAGCACTTCGATAAGACCCCATTCCTAAAGCTAACATCATATAACCCAATTGAGACATTGTCGAATAGGCTAAACCCCTCTTAATGTCTTTTTGAGCAAGAGCTAAAGTAGCTCCCAACAATAGTGTGATTACACCTATCCACGAGATTAAATTCATTATATAAGGTATAACTACAAAAAGAGGAAGAAGGCGAGCTACAAGAAAAATACCCGCTGCTACCATAGTAGCAGCATGTATAAGAGCCGAAATAGGAGTGGGTCCCTCCATAGCATCGGGCAACCACACATGAAGAGGAAATTGTGCAGATTTAGCAACTGCACCGGCAAATAATAGAGCAGCACACAAAGTAACAAATGGAAAATTGACTTCATTATTATAAATCAAGTTATTGAGTATTTCGAATAAATCCCGAAATTCGAAGCTACCGGTTATCCAATAAAAACCTAAAATTCCTAATAATAAACTAAAATCCCCTACACGATTGGTCACAAACGCCTTTTGACAAGCACTTGCCGCAGGAGGTCGTGTGAACCAAAACCCTATTAATAGATAGGAACACACCCCAACCAATTCCCAAAAAATATAAATTTGTATCAAATTTGAACTAGTAACTAATCCCAACATAGAAGTACTGAAAAAACTCATATAAGCAAAAAATCTCAAGTATCCTTGATCGTGAGCCATATAATTATCACTATAAATAAGAACCATAATTCCAACAGTAGTGATTAACATCGACATAATAGAAGTAAGTGGATCAATCAAGTAGCCAAATTCTAAAGAAAAATCATTATTGAGGGTCCAAGACCATACATATTGATAGATAGAGCTGCTATTTATTTGCTGAATAGACAGATTGGTTGAAAAAATCATGACTATACTTAACAATAAAATACTTGGAAAGGCCCATATACGATGAAGATTTTTTGTTGCTGTCGGAAAAAGAAGAAGTCCAACTCCTATTAACATAGGAATTGGAAGTGGAACGAAAGGCAAAATCCACGCATATTGATATGTCTGTTCCATAAAAAAAGTTTTTTAATTCTTAATTAATATTAATTGTTTCCGATTCACCGGACCTTACCTCTTTTGAAAGGAGTCAATAAAAAAATGAAGATATGCACTAACTGAACCTAACTAAAATAGAATTTTAAGTTATTTTTAATACTTATTATTTCTGAATTTTTACTAAATATTTCAACTATTCAAATAAAGAAGTTACAATTGGTCAAATCATATGAAAAAAAGAGATTAATTACTAATCTCCTTAAAATTTGAAAATTCAAGTGAAATTTGGCATATTTCTCCCGAGTTTTACAAGTTTCTAAAAAGATTATTCTTTTTTGATTTTTAATAAGATTTCCCATATATCTTATTTCTTATTCTATTCTTTTAGATTTTTATAGATTTATTATATTTTTTTCTAAAAATATTATCTAGAAAGGAAATACATAGTAAATTCGAAAAACGCAGATTTTTTTGAACAATATGAACAATAGATGTCTTT